GAAAAGCACTGTTGATACTTGTTTGGGGTCTGCGTGTTTCCAAAAGATTCGAATTCCTTGAATTTTAGCTTAGATGCAGAAAAATTCTAGTGATGAAAAGTCTATCAAGACTTCTCCATTCTACTCTCCTACAAATATTTCTACTACTAATGTAATGGACTTTTTACTGACCGAATCTTAAATTGATTGAATTCACTTTGATATTTTAATTTAATAGGTAATCCAACTAAATTAGTAGTAGATTTTTATACGGACTCACGAGAGTCTCTGAATGCTCAGGCATTGAATCAATATTAGATTGAATGGATAGTTGGCTTTTGGGATAGAAAAAGTGAAAAAAAAAATTAGGCAAGTCCCGAAAGAATAGACTACCTCCCAACTCTTTCCCAGAGACAATGGGAGATGAATTAGATCAAATGAAAATAAAGAGATGGTATTCTATCTTTTTATGTCTTAATGAAGGTAAAAAAAAGAGCAGGCCCACATTCTTTTTATATTTCGATTAGTAACATTCATTTTTGTGTGATGTCAATGCTTTTTAAGAAATTACTGGAATGTATTTATTGGATTGATTCATCAATAGTGTTTAATGGGTCATAATTCCCTTTTGACTCTGCGCTATTGATTCCACTATTATTAGTGAGCAATAATGGAAAAATTCCGTCATATTTATAGAGATAGGGGACATAATTCATATGGATATAGTAAGTCTCGCCTGGGCTGCTTTAATGGTAGTCTTTACATTTTCCCTTTCACTCGTAGTATGGGGAAGAAGTGGACTCTAGAGGTCAAACTAATTGAGTTTGAGGAATCAAACTGTATCAATTGTTTTACAGATCATTTTGCAAAGCGTTTTTAAGGATTTAAAAAATATTCCTTTCAAAATTTCATTGTCCATTGATTGAATTCTAGCGGAAGAATTTTTTCTATAAATAATACTTTTTCAATCATAACCAAAGAGATATTTCAATGATTCCCATGTTTGTATTTCGAAAGGAAAAGAAATACAGATAAACAGATAATTGGAAATTGATTCCAACCCAATTCGTCCTAAAATTGATATTTCAACGAATGCCAAATTATAGATAGATAATGAGAAGGGCTGTTTTATTTGTTTCCCCTTTTACTGTTCAAAGAAGAAGTCGTTTTGTATAAATGTATATACACTTTCTACGAGAAAAAAAGTGGTTGTCTGACGAGATACTATGGAAAATAAGATCTTACCTTGGGAGAGTCACATATTACGTATTTACCGCTTGTTTTTTTATAAAAAAAAATTATGCTTTATTGACTCATTTCATATGATGGTTCAACTCAAACGTTAAGTTAAAAATCAAATAGAAAGATAATATTGTAAATTGATTTAATCTACATTAAGTCTTTTTTTTTTTTTTTATTAAAAAAATTATAGAGTACAACTTTATACACTACAATAAGACGAATAGAGAGTATGGTAGAAAGAAATAGATGAATCTTTCTACCATACTATCAGATCACATGGAATACTGCCAATTTGAGTCTGCTCATTTTCATTTCACACCAAATTGAAACCTTTTTCTTCTGTTTTTTTATTTCTTGAACAATTGATAAGAAGTTAGAAGTCAAGTTTTATTCAAAAAAAAATTAATTATTTTGACTTACTGTTTTTACGTAAATGATAAGGAGAAAAGCAGTAGGAACTAGAATGAAGAGTGCAGTAGCAATAAATGCAAGAATATTTACTTCCATAATCTCATCGTTTTTTTTACTTCGCAATAACTCGGGATTTGATCCCATAGAGATGATAAACCTTTTACCTAGAAATTCAATGGATGAATTACCTCTCGATGATATCGCAATATCATGAATAACAATATCTGAACTATCAAATCAATTCATCGTCGAGAATTGAATAGTATACCATAGGAAGATCTTTTATTCATACCTAATCCAAAATTGGATTCCTGATCGAATCAAGAATTTTTCTATTTCTCATTCTGTTCTAATCGTTCTTTTTTAGAATCTACCCTACTTTTTTGTAGTATTATCAGATAAAGTAGCATTTAATCACTGCTCCACTTCCATTAGTTAGAAAGACCCTAAAAATAGTTAACCCCCCCACAAAAAAAAAAGAGAAGTGAGATGAAAAAAGAAAGAAGTAAAGTTGTAAACCCCTAATTATCTAATTTTATTAGAAGATAAAGAAGTGTGATAAAGAGAAATTCCAGTAGAAAAGAGCCAATTTTCCATTAATTTCTAGTTTGTTCTTTCTTCGAAGTTACCCTAAAAAAAGAATTCCCTTGGGTAAGATCTTTGATTCATTTTTTTCTATCACATTATTCATACTGTAACACATATATCAAGAGCTCAGTGTGCAATTTGAATGAAATAATAGAATTTTCAACTAAAAATTCGTAATTTAATTTAGGTTATACAACATTAGATTAAGAAAGAGAGATAGTTTAATCTGGAAAAGTATTCCATGGGGAAGTGCAAGTTTTTTATTTTGGGTCGTTCAAGA